GAGAATAGAGACGAAAGATACCAAAGCAGTGTTGTATCAGACTGCCTGTCTTCTTGTAGTAGGATCCCCAAGTTTTTGGAATGCTCCAAATTCTACTTGAGCATCCAAATCCGGGTCAATACCGGCAAAAACATCTCTGAACAGGGTTCTAGCACCATGCCAAATGTGTCCGAAGAAGAAAAGCAAAGCAAATGAAGCATGTCCAAAAGTAAACCAACCCCTTGGACTGCTACGAAAAACACCATCGGATTTCAAAGTAGCACGATCTAATTCAAAAATTTCACCCAATTGAGCACGTCTAGCGTATTTTTTCACAATAGCAGGATCACTATAACTCACTCCGTTGAGTTCGCCACCGTAGAACTCAACAGTTACACCTACTTGTTCAACACTATACTTCGATTCTGCCCTTCGAAAAGGAACATCCGCCCTAACAATTCCGTCGCCGTCTACCAAAACGACTGGAAATGTTTCAAAAAAGGTAGGCATACGACGTACAAAAAGTTCACGCCCTTCTTTATCTCTAAAGATGGGGTGTCCTAACCATCCAACTGCTATTCCATCCCCGTTATCCATCGAGCCTGCCCTGAATAATCCCCCTTTCGCCGGATTATTTCCAATGTAATCATAAAAAGCTAATTTTTCGGGAATTTTAGACCAGGCTTCAGATAAACTTTGATTTTCTGCTAGCCCAGCACTAACTCTTCGATATATCTCTTGCTGGAAGTATCCTTGATCCCATTGATAACGAGTGGGCCCAAATAATTCAATCGGAGTAGTTGCTGAACCATACCACATAGTTCCTGCAACAACAAAAGCTGCAAAAAAGACAGCAGCGATACTACTGGAAAGGACGGTTTCAATATTTCCCATGCGCAATCCTTTGTATAGACGTTGTGGTGGGCGGACACTAAGATGGAATAGACCCGCTAATATGCCCAACGTCCCTGCTGCAATATGATGAGAGGCTATTCCTCCCGGAACAAAAGGATCAAAACCTTCCACACCCCACGCTGGATTTACAGGTTGTACTTTTCCTGTTAGTCCATAAGGATCGGACACCCATATTCCAGGACCATACAAGCCTGTTACATGAAATGCACCAAAACCAAAGCAAGCCACTCCTGAAAGAAATAAATGAATTCCAAAGATCTTAGGCAAATCCAAAGAAGGTTTTCCTGTACGTTCATCACAAAAAATTTCTAGATCCCAATACACCCAATGCCAGATAGCTGCCAAAAAGCATAAACCAGAAAACACAATATGTGCCCCAGCTACACCTTCGTAACTCCAAATACCCGGATTCGTTACAGTCCCTCCTGTGATACTCCAACCGCCCCATGAATTGGTTATTCCTAAACGAGTCATGAAGGGTATAACGAACATGCCCTGTCTCCACATTGGATCAAGAACAGGGTCAGAAGGATCAAAAACTGCTAATTCATACAGAGCCATCGAACCGGCCCAACCAGCAACCAGGGCTGTATGCATTATATGAACAGAAAGCAACCGGCCAGGATCATTCAATACAACGGTATGAACACGATACCAAGGTAAACCCATGGAAATACCCCTTTATCAGAGATAAATAGACACTACGTAACTTTATTGCATTGGAAAAGACTCTACTATGACTATCCTATGGACCTCCCCCGTTCGGTAAATTATTTCAGAAGAGGGGTTTGTTCTATTCTGTTGGTAATAAAATAATGGAACAATTCTGTTCGTAGGAACAAAGAGAAGCAGATTTATTCTATACTCGATAAGTACCAATATGCAATGGGGGCTAATACCATTTTCTATGAGCGAATGCGTACATACTTATTCATTGCCCTATTCGTAATAATTTGACTTTATTCGTTCTGTTTTTCTTTATGACTTTTTCTAATCTATGGATAAAATAAATACGATAAAAGCCAATATTATAAAGACAAAAAAATCATATTGTTATCCTTCCACATCAAAGTAAAATTAAAAAAAAAATTATATAGTTTTTTTAATGCCCATTGGTGTTCCGAAAGCACCTTTCCGAAGTCCTGGAGAGGAAGATGCATCTTGGGTTGACCTATAGTGCGACTTGTCAGATATATTGGTCATATGGGATTTCCCCGTTCTCTCCCACAATCGAGATATCCTCTGTTTCGCCCAAGAAAGATTCATTGAATCATCCAAAGTTTGGAGCGTGAAGTACAATTAGATCCATTTTTGTTTTTGGGGATTCATATTACTATATCAATTAGAATAATTTATGGTTGTTTTTGTTGGACTAAAAAAATCAAAAATGAAGTATCCAGGCTCCGTTTAGAAAAACCCAACTGGATTGGTAATATATCTAGATTATTAGTTCTATCAGAAAAGATTCCTATTTGTTAACCGAGTTGATCTTAAACTTTTAATGAACAAACTCGATAGAAGTGAATTGAAAAAAGTAGAAAGTCATAACAAAAAGAAATGGTAATGCGGGAATCTTTGTCCTATATGTGCAAATCCAAATAGGGCGAATCTTTACCCGGAGTAGAGCATAAACCTAAAAAGATGAAAGAGACCAACTCAGGAACAAGAAAATACCACCGTGATTTGGATTGAATCTCGATGAAACAATATATCAATGAGAAGTTAATTCAATAAGTTTAGTGCTTTTTTTTTTATTAATTTTTTTTATTATAGTAAAAACCTGTCTTTATTGAAGAAGACAAAACCCTTTCGTTAGAAGTCAGAAAGAGCCTAAAAGAAAGAGGACTGGAATCCATACATTGATTCTTTTTTTTTTTCGCAATTTTTTTTGAACCGTATGCATCAAAAAATGCGTGTACGGTTCCTAAGGGCTACAATTGGACCCTAATCAACCGACTTTATCGAGAAAGATTCCTTTTTTTAGGAGAAGAAGTTGAAAGCGAGATCTCAAATCAAATTATAGGTCTTATGATATATCTTAGTATTGAAGATAGTAGGAAAGAGCTGTATTTGTTTATAAACTCTCCCGGCGGATGGGTAATACCTGGAGTTGGGATTTATGATACTATGCAATTAGTACGACCAGATGTCAATACAATATGCGTGGGGGTAGCCGCTTCAATGGGATCTTTTATCCTGATCGGAGGAGAAATTACCAAACGTCTAGCATTCCCTCGCGCTTGGCGCCAATGAGGTTTTTAGTTTTATTTAAGAGAAAAAAGAAGACTATGCCTTCGCCCTATGAAATAGGAATATATATTAAGTAATAATAGCATGGCACTTCGAATTCGATATGATAAATTTTTGCATTCTTTTTTCAAAACATTAGATTATGTATCGAGAGAATAGTATGGGAGAAAGAGTATTTCCGATTTTCTCTTATTTATCGGGCGTCCAGCTCAGCGTCACAAACCTTTTTTGTTCACACCGGAAGGCTCTTAACAATATTTATGTTATGCGAGGAGTACGAAAAAAAACAATATTTTTTCTTTGATTGGCTCAAAAAGAAACTTTGGGATTGCTGAATCACAGACAAAAAACAATAAAAATTAATATATAAGGCAACGGAGCCATCATAGTATTTTTTAACTATTCCAATCCAAAAGGAAGGGTGGCAATTTGATCATTTAACCCCTCTGGTTCTGGTATATTTGCCCTTTCTCTTTCTTTCTTGAATGAAAGGTAAAATCTATTGTAAAGCCGTATGCATATGCAATGCACGAAAGATGCCCGTACGGCTGTTCAACATTGTCCTTTCCTATTAGTCTTTATCTTTCTTTTCTCTTCCCTTCATCATGCGAGATAGAGGAACTTTTTATTATATTATATCATCAGGGTAATGATCCATCAACCTGCTAGTACGTTTTATGATGAACGCGCGAGTGAATTTATCCTGGAAGCGGAAGAATTGCTGAAACTGCGTGAAATCCTCACAAAGGTTTATGTACGAAGAACAGGCAAACCCTTATGGATTATATCCGAAGACATGGAAAGAGATGTTTTTATGTCAGCAACAGAAGCAAAAACTTATGGAATTATTGATCTTGTAGCGGTTGAATGAAAATAAGACGGATTTCACACAAATCCGTCATTTGAGATTTTATCTATGAGTTTACTATTCTATTAAATGGAAGTAATTCATAATTATCCGGTTAGGATCAATCTAAACCAGCCCATTATGTATACAATTCAGCATGCCAACTATTAAACAACTTATTAGAAATACAAGACAGCCAATCAGAAATGTCACGAAATCCCCCGCTCTTAGGGGATGTCCTCAACGTCGAGGAACATGTACTCGGGTGTATGTGCGACTCGTTTAGATCATATCATGGGCTGGTACAAAAGCAAGAAAAAATTTTCCAGTATCAATGATCAGTACCGGTGAATAGGATAGAATGTAAGAAGGGATTCCATTCACTATATAAAAATAATCAAAGTTATCATATTCCTACGTTATCATATTCCTACATTGTGTATAAATTTTATGGTTTCCGTTGGTGCAAATCCAATCACCTCAATTTAAGATGAGAAGCAATTCTCCATTGGTAGCAAATGGTTATCCATTAAGCGGAGGAAATCTTATTTCTATTTAATTTTAAAGACATAAAGATTAAGCCCCTACTCTGGCAAGAACGGACTAAGAGGGTCAGCTACCCAGCTAACTTTCATAATTAAATACCGTTACTGTATAGGTAGATCTCATTGTGAAAGGCCTATTGCTGGATAATTCATGGGTAGAGCCAAAAAGGGTGAACTATACAAGTTACCAATAGCGTTGATTAAATCAAGTAAAGGCTCCGGTGTATAGAGAAGACCTCACCGTTTAAGAAGTCACCATAGAAACGAAGGAACCCGCTATTTCTTTATCCATTTATATTTTCTATTTTTGACACCTATAACAGAATATAACTTATTCTTACTTTCGCATTGAAATGCCTAAAAAAAAAAAAAGAAAAAATCGCGGTCAGGAAGGTTATAGTAGCCAAAGCCATTGGAATTTTGATTTTATACATTGGAAAAATCCGTTTTGTTATTAATAGATTAGGAAAGGGGAAAAGAATAACTGAAAGAAAAGAAATAAATTAGTTATTTGTGAAAGTTTCATCTATTCAATGACTAGAATTAGACGGGGATATATAGCTCATAGACGTAGAACAAAAATGCGTTTATTTGCATCAAACTTTCGAGGGTCCCATTCAAGACTTATTCGAACTATTACTCAACAGAAAATCAGAGCCTTGGTTTCGGCTCATCGGGATCGGGGCAGTCAAAAGAGAAATTTTCGTCGTTTATGGATCACTCGGATAAACGCAGTAATTCGCGAAAGAGGACTATCCTATAGTTATAGTAGATTAATACACGACCTGTACAAGAGACAGTTGCTTCTTAATCGTAAAATACTTGCACAAATAGCTATATTAAATAGGAATGGTCTTTATAGGATTTCCAATGAGATAATAAAAGAAGTAGGTTATAAAGAATCTACCGGAATAATTTAAACAGAGTTCCCCGGAGAATGAACTCCGGGAAGGTAGAGTAGAAATTACTAGGATAAAATATGCTAAAATAGTCAAAATGAATGAACACGCTCAATAGAAAAAGCTTTCTCCGATTCTTTTTTTTCTTACGACCCGATAATCAAATCTGGATTCTCGGAAAAATACCAATCCGCTTTTGAGTTCGGATTCAAATTATGATTCCAAAGTAAGCCTAGTTATTTCTGGTTCTAAAACCAGTAGTTCTATCGGTCGACTCTTTTCTTTCAAATTGTTTCTTATTTTTGAGAAAGGGTAACAAAGATAAAATACGAGCTTGTTTTATAGCAATAGTAATTAATCGTTGTTGTTTCAAGGTCAATCTATTCACCCGTCTAGATAATATTTTTCCTTGTTCGCTAATAAATCGACTAATTAAACTCATATTTCTATAATCAATTCGATCCCCCCTTTGAATCGGGGGCAAACGCCTACGAAAAGATCGCTTGGATTTAAGAAAAGGTCGTTTGGATTTATCCATAGTTTGTTTTAGTTTATTCCTTATCTTTATCTCGAAAATCCTATTTCTTAATTCTAATTTTTAAAGTCACCCAAAATAGGATTTTTTTATTTTCTATTTAAATATATTATATAATGTCATTTTTTACCCTTCCTTGAAAAGGTAACATACAGGTACTCAGTTCGCTCTATTTCTTTATCTCCCCATGAATCATATATTTGTAACAATACGGACAGAATTTTCTCAATTCTAATCGATTAGGCGTATTGTGACGGTTCTTTTGAGTAATATATCTGGAAATGCCTCTTGATACCCCATTAACCTCGTTTCGGACACAACTGGTACATTCCAAAATCACCGTTACTCGGACATCTTTACCCTTGGCCATGAACCTCCTTTGGATTTTTGATTTATTCAACTCTTCTACAAAACGAAGAAGAAGAAAGGAAGGAAAACAAATATAAATTACTAACTTGAAAAAAAGAAAGATCAAAGTACATAGTAAATGAAAGTCATAGTAAATAAAATAATAAGTAATACAAAGATTTCTAAACTATATTTCAAATCGAAGTACAGTTTTTCATTTTTCATCTAAATATCTTGTATAATACTCTTTCCTTAGACCCACTTTTTCGATTCTATTCCCATTCCTCTATTATTTATTATTAATATTCATTTATTGAACACGAGCCTCGCATATGTTGAATCCACTCTTATTTTTTCTCTTTCCTCCCTTATTTTTTTTTAAGGGAAAAAAGAGAAAAGAGGCGACGGGGGTTAGTCACAGATATTTGATTGTATCTTTAATCTTCTTCATTCCTTCCCATGTCAATAACTAGAATGAAAAAAGGGGAATGTCAACGCATCCGGAAAAAAACGATTAATCTCTATCAATAGACCTGCTAAAGCCCCGAACCATAGCGTACTTAGTACTGGTGCCACGGAGAGATATGTTTTTAAATCTCGCATTGAAAACCCTCCTTTTTTATTGTAATACATAAATCGGTAGTTAAGGACCACTTATAGTTGTACACGTAATCCATAATTCAAATTGAATTCCTCAATTATTAAATTGTACAATGATCAGTAAAAGTAAATAGGATTTTACCTTTTCTTAAAACAGAAAAAAAACATCTCCCCCCTACCCTTACCCTTACCGAGCATTTCCGAAAAATACTCATTTATTTTTGTATACAAGTCTTTTACTATTATATATGTTATTATATGTTAAATGAGACCAAAAAGACGAAATGGGCAGAAAATTGTGTATATCGACGGAAGAAATAACGATGTGGAAAACAAGACAGGAATTCAGTACAATGACACTGTAGAACAATGGAAGGGATGTGGCGCAGCTTGGTAGCGCGTTTGTTTTGGGTACAAAATGTCACGGGTTCAAATCCTGTCATCCCTACCTATTACTGCTCAAAGGAGCAGTAAGGAGGGATCAGCTGAGATCGATTTAAATTGGGCATAATATTTCATTTTTATGATACTATGCATACAAAATAAAATGGATTAGGCTAATCTTTTTCTTTACAGTCTTAT